CCGTTTGAAGATGAGTGGATCGGGAATCTAACCCTACTTATAAGTAAGGCGCACTAGCGCACCAAGCGGCAGGATTGACTGGCTAGCTCGTGCAATCAAGGAAAAATTCCTTCGCGTTAGTAAGCCAAGCAAGCCGGGCACTACGGTAGGACGTGGATCGCTCATGACGAGAATGGACTTCTCCATAATGTAATAGAAGAGTCACAGTCCAGTTCCCCGGGCTTTCTCCGGAGATATGAATTCCATTTTGGCGGGTAAGGGCTTGGTTTGACCCCGTGTTCTCCCGCGCAAAGTTCATCATTCAATGGTGGGGTGCTCATAGAAAAGAAGGCGTCGCCGTCGCCCAACAAGTGGCAGATTTTTATGGAGTCTCGCTTTGACGCTGGGGAGATCCATAGATCTGGATAGAGTCTCGCCCATAGATAGAGGAAGACTATGCGCGCTAGCGCGCTACGGCTTACGCAGTTGATCGGGTCAGATAGCCCTTCGGGCAACCAACCGCACATCAAATTCCGATCAACAACTTGGAGGTATGGCTGAGTGGCTTAAGGCATTGGTTTGCTAAATCGACATACAAGAAGATTGTATCATGGGTTCGAATCCCGGCGGAACGGGCGGGCGAAATTACGTGAGAGAAAGAGCCTCTTGGTGGAGTCCCCCCGGAGGACAGAATAGCACTACTTAGTGACTAGGAGCGGAGAGCCCGTTGCGCGTTGTTTTTGTTTGACCGACCTATCTTCTTTCTAAAAGCAAGCTCCCTCTGGCCGTCCAGTCCCTGGGGGGCTCTCGGTTCTTGAGCATGGTTGGGAGATTAGGCGGCAGTTGAAAGAGCTGCTTGAAAGCTTGACGAACAAGCGAAAAAAGCCCTTTACAAAGATATAGGGCTTTTCCTTTACTAGTAAAGTAGTAAGTTAGGGCGCTATTCGATGAAGAAAACAGACTTTAGGAAAGTTGTTTAGGTAGCTCAGCTGGTTAGAGCAAAGGACTGAAAATCCTTGTGTCAGTGGTTCGAATCCACTTCTAAACGGGCGAAGGCTCTGAAAGAGGAGCGGAGCCGGATTCTAAAAAAAAAAAGTGAAAGAGGAAGCCAAAAAGCCGTATAGTGCAGGTTCTGATTTCATCAGGGTCAGATTTTATAAAAAAAGCGGTTGATTACTCGGATTGGTTCTCGCGTCCCGCGAGTTCGGTTCAAGTGTTCATCGATCGGGTGGATCCATATGCTCCGGGGGGAGGGGTGAGACGCGAGGTGTAGCGCAGTCTGGTCAGCGCATCTGTTTTGGGTACAGAGGGCCATAGGTTCGAATCCTGTCACCTTGATGTGGCGAAATAATGCTTTCTTCACCCTCTCGAGCCAAAACGCAATTACCCAACGAGGGAGACCACGAATGCTTGCTAGTCAAACATTAGCGGCTAATGGACAACATGTTCGCTATGACATATTAGCTCATCTCAAAAAGATTCCTGCACTCCTCAGCGTATAGGATGCATTGAAGATGTCTGCAGAACTAAGGATGTCCCTAGTATACGCATTAACGAACCCAGAGGACTTTTCTAATGAAGTTAACCAAGTTGAGATGAGAAATAGTGAATCAACTTATGCCGAGTGTTTGGCTTTGATCACGTTTACGGACGATTACTTGCAACCAGGACTCATTAAACATAACAGGCCTTTGTTCATTTCAGGATACCTTAATGGATTGGAGATAACAAGAATCATGATAGATGGGGGATCGGCTGTTAATCTCCTACCTTTGAGAATGCTAAAACGTCTCGGGGGATTGCTATTCATCGATTGGCCCCAAGCAATCTACTTATCTAAGGATTTCACCAAGAAAGGGCCTTATAAACAACATTACAGAAACTAATGGGACGAAATTGTGATAAGCCAGAGGAAACTTCCGCTTTTGGGATAAGGGCAATGAAGGTATGATTGAGATCCTACTAGTCCTTTATGTTCTAGTAGGAAAAGAAGTCCTGTCTAACATCTACCGCATCGGCTTGACCCGTAACCCTAATCTACGATTGTCCCCCTTGTAAGATTATTCAAATAGGCAACTCTTTCATTCTAAATGTTTTTCTGCCGAAAATACAAATATCCAAATTGTGACAAAAAGAGGTCTTTAAGATCTCCGAATCCGGCTGCTGGTGCGGGCTTATACCTGGCTGGATGGGACTTTCTAAATGAGTTGATTCCCAAAAATCCAGCCGAAGTGCTTTCTTCAGCTTGATGTGGAAGCTACGGAAAAAAAAATTGCCTTAAATTAAAGCTGTGGATTTGCCCGCCCCCGCCCGACATCCTTTTCTTAAGAAGAAAAGATCGGAGCCGGTTTCAGTCGATCACTTGAGTGCCTCTAGTAATTCTCTACCAACTCCTTTCACAGTCCATATCTTTCTTTATTGGCCTATTCGAGCGTCTGTAAATGCATGCTTCTTTGATCGGCCTGTTCCGCCATAAGTACCTCTCCTTCGGCTAGGCCTTTGGTTGGGAAAAGAACTTCACCGCTCAGGGTCTTCCTACTCCGATCTCGCTTCGGGTTCACCACTATAAAGGCTAGCAGGCTCTCTTTCTTTTTCTTTTACTTCGTAACCTCCAACATAAAAAAGATCTTCCGCCCTGACTTTCACGTTACTATTAAAGGCAGGCTATCACGTATCATTCCCGAAAGCATCGGCTCCCATAGAAATAGTTAGGTCTTGGTTCCCCGCCTACTCCTCGAATGGCTCAACATCATCCTACTCCAAGTGATTGCAATCACATATAATGCAACAAAGCCTCATTTCATAACAACAAGATGGGTAAGGGGGTTAGGCGGCAGGTAGAAGGTTCGATTCTAGGTGGAAGTTCCCCCAATTTTTCAAATCATTGGTGATGGGCTGGGCGCGTATAGGGCCAGTCACGTGTAATAGCCGGCCACTTTTTCGATTCTTTCAGAACCTTCGTTCCCACTCGAATTAAAGCATCGCCTTTCTCTAATACGTTCTCACGGTCCTAAACCTAATGGTCCAGATTCTGAGAGACCTCTCTTTCAGAACCTCAACCTAGCAGTTGAGTGTTCATTCTTCGCCCAGCGGAAACAGGCGATAGGGACTCATCCGCCACTTAAGGTTTCGCATCTCTCAAGCCACTTGGCTTCGTTCACTCAACAATCATTGAATCCGGATCCGGAAGTGACTGAACTCCCTTTTGAGCTAACTGCATCGGTTATGCAGGCGGGAGGAATTCGATCTCTTCAATCTCGGGATACCACCTAAATAACTGCGGCCAGAGAGTCAAATAGGTCGGGAAGAAAGAGTCTGAGGTTGGGTCGGACGACATACATCTTGGAAGGAAGGTTCATTCTTTGAATCCGATGGTGACTTTTGTTCCACTGCTATCGTCAAGCTTGGACATGGTGCAACAAGAAGAGAATTAGCAGAATAGGATAAAGAATTTTATATTATCATCGACCTTCCTACCCCACCCACCGCCCTGATCCTGAATCTGCTTTAGACTAGCTTTACATTATGAAATACCACTCGGGGAGTTCGAGGGAAGAACCCAGAACCCGATCTACGGCCGAATAGCAACTCGTACGTAAGCATACACACTTCAAGCAGAACTCAAAGCGATCATTCTTTCAGAACCTTACCTACATAGCCATTCTTGCAGATCCGGGCGTTGCGTGGTTGTTTTGCAAGATCTCGCTTTCGGTTCGTAGAGTGGATCAAACAAACATGTGTTCAGCTTGATTCGTTGGTGCAGTCACTTCGTCATCTTATGATTTGAAACTAGATTCCGCCTACGCAAACAACGTAGTTGTTGCTTGGTGAGTCCCTTCGTTTGCTTTGTGTGCTCCTTCGGGTTTCTAGTAGTAAGATCGGTTTCAAGATTGAATCAGTGGTCAGCCTGTGCTTGAACGACGGCATTCCAAGAAGCAACTTCCTGGATGGTCCCCTATTGATGAATCAAATCACTGGGGAAATTTTTTTTTTTTTTAGTTTAGCTCGGTTAACAACTGAACAATCACGGTAAGGCACCACCCTCCTCAGTCATTCTCCCGCTTAAAGGAACACAGTCAATAGCACCATTTGAAATCATCTCTTGAATAGGCCAACATCCATCTATAAGCTCACTAACGGGAGGATCACATGAGAGTCTAAAATCAGGAAGACTAGGCTTCCAAATGCTTATTATATCACGCCTGCCATAGCGCACCACATCTCCCCCCTCTAGTAAGCTTGACCAAGCGTCTGGACGCACTGAAGAAATAATAATCTGGAAAGAAAGTAAAAACTTTTAAGAACTCTTGCCACTCAGGAAGTCTCCACCAGCCTCTTTAAAATCGATACCTTGATTAAGTGGATAGAAACAATTCTCTTGACCAAATCCTCAGGGAGGATCTCCGCCAACTTTTGATACAACCAGTAACCATTATCCAAAAAATGATCCACAGTAAGTGATCCATCCAGTTGATCCCTTTTATTTTCAGGTACCAAATTATAGAGAGGGAATGGAAACAGCCAGTTAAAATACCAAAAAAGAATACTCTTACCATTGCCCACTATCCATCTTAATCCCTTGAGAATTTACTGTCTTGAATCCAGTACTCCTTTCCAGGCTGCGGAACAAGAATTCCTTTTCTTAGCATCAAAAAAGTTCTCCTCCCTCAAGTATTTCTGCCTAACAATCTGCACCCACCAATTATTATTGTAAGTTAAGATTTTCCATGCGCTAACATGGCATTATTAAAATGTTCAGTAGGCCTACCTCTATTTCGTAGCTAGAAACACAAATATCTTTCCAAGCTACAGCAGACAACTTTGTATCTTTACCCCAGAAAAACTGTCTAGATTCCTTATCTATTGCTTTAGTTACAGAAACAGGTAATTTAAAACAAGACATAAGGTGAGCAGGCATACCTGAGATATTTGACTTAATGAGGACCAACTTCACAGCCACTCCAATTCCTGTTATCGCAGATGTCATCCGCGCCTTTGTTCCACTCTGATGCATTTAACCGGTGTTTCAGAACTTCCTTGTGTATTACACCTCATGAGTGATACAAGGGCTTTAAATGCCCGATTAAAATATATTTCTTTCGATGGAATCGACAGTTAGAAATTCGATGACCTAATGTCGTAGGTATACATCTCAATGGTGAACTTCTAGAGCTCTTTTTCATAGGTCTGTCTCTAATGCAAGATAACAGAGTAGTTTCCGCCCAAAGAGTCCTCTACTGGCTACTGGACTGGTCTCCGGGGATGAAGTCAACTTGCAGCATGAAGAAAAGACTTTCAGAATGAGACTATAGTAGAGGAGAAATTGTACAAGAGTCAAATATTCAGGAGCGCTTAGCAACAAGAATTGCCATCGCTTAGTAATAAGATTAAACGGTTGAATCGGCAACAGAACAACAAGTCAAGCTATAACAACTTGGTTGTAAAGCGTAATGTATTGACATACCGTTCAGAGAGATTCAAAGCACGTAAAGACCAAAACTGTAACTTATGAGATTTATCGTGCGGAAGTAAGCGAATAGAAGCTTCTGAAGATCCGGATCGCACTACGCATTGACCGCTTCCTTAACGGAATTTAAGCTACCCGCAATCATCCATTCACAATTGGCTGTTCTGTTGCCGGTTCAACCTATAGCGTTTAGATGCTGTCTTGTTAACTCCTCCGGCTGTTGCATCCTGCTGATTGAGTTTACGTTCCCTTCCCGCTCTCAAGTGAATAATGAACCATATGGGATTCTGGCGCATTAAGGAGCATTTTCGAAGGGGGCTCCACGGAGTGATAAAAATAAGGGCTAGGGGTCGAGTTACGACGTTGGGATCTGAGATCAAGATGCCCATTTACGATGCTTTGTAACCACAGTTTCGGCACCCTCGCGGGGGAATTCGAAGAATGAGTTTACGAGTCAAAAGCCTGAAAGGGAGGATGAAGCAGAATAAGCAGCTGAGTCCATTGAAGCGGAAAGGCATTGATTGGCCGTGGATTGGGTGGCATTGGTTGCAATAAGTGCTTGTTGTTCTGGGGGGTCTAGTTCCGCAGAAAGAGAATGAATATATCTCTTAAATAATGTCATATTAAGGTGCCTTGCATCCTCTCCATAACCAACGTTAAAACAGCCTTCTTTTTGCATTCTCTTATTACTTTATTTCATTCCAGTTTCATCTGCTGCTCAAACAACTGCCACTGCGCTTGTACAAATACCTAAGGAACCCCCGCTCGTCGAGCCTCGCATCCATCAACGGTCGAGCCTCTGCCCCTAGGGAGGTATGCCTCTTCCCCGGAAGAGAATCTGTTCTTACTTCGCGCCCGAATCAATCGATTTATGAGAGAAAACCCACGGTAAAGTACGCTTTTGGTCAAAAGATAAACTCGTTTACGAGGCAAAAGGGAAATCCATTGAAAAACCACGGGTTTAAGGAAAGTACCAATTAATTAGATTGGTGGCAATGTGCGCTGAAGGAGATGCTTAAAATGCCGCTCTCGAATCCGCTGTGCCAATTGATAATAAATCGAGGGATGCAAGAGCTCTAATATTTGAGAGGGATGCTCTGTTGTTAAGCGGAAAGCTGTTAAAGAATCTTATTAAACTATGTCAAGCGTTGTTGATTATAATGCTTACAGAGACGAATGTAGGCCCTTTAAAGTCAATCTTTCCCAGCCTTGTGTATCTTTCGCTATCGAGTACTAAAAAGTGGCATAAAAAGCCCTTATTTTCGGTATTACTTCACTTCGTTTATCACTTCCTTCGTCAGCGCCTTTCACTACGTTATTGAGCAACTAGCTTACGATCATCCTGTCACATGAACGGTATTGATCAATTCTGATGCATAAAACCGTTGTTCCTTAGGCATCGTGGATGCGGATATTACACTTTCAGTGCCTCAGGAGTGCTTAAAGTGGTTTAAATGCACTTATTTTCATCGTGGTCATATCTCCCGTGTCAATTCTTGTTATGTTGCTATACGCCCTACAACCAGTAGCTGTTGTTTAGCTTTAATATTCTTACTAACCGGAGGGGGGTTTGTCTAATTCTCTGATCCCGGCTACTATTGTGAAATACCGAATCCATTGTCAGATGGCATAGAAAAATCTTTCTTTCGCAATATCTTTCCTAAAGGCTCAGAGCGGGCTTGGAGGCTAAATTAAGGTTCATAAAAAGAATACTGCTTACCCACGGTACTACTGAGCTAACTCCCTTCGTCCACGAGCAACGGTAATTTGCTTGGGAGAGCTAAGCGCGAACAAAGGTATTATTATCGCTTAGTGCTTGTGCTAAGGTACTTTTTCTTTCACCTAAAAAAGTGTTTTCTCTGAGGCCCGGCAGTTGTAGATCCGGTGGGTGCCTTAGCTAAGTAAATTCCAAGAAGATATTGATACAAAACTAGAATAATAATAGGGGATGCCCATTTTCAGGATTGAATGGCTTTTTCTCCTTTTAGTCGAGCGATTTCATCTCCTCTGGTCCAGCTGCCCTTGCAAATCCATATGAAACAAGTAAGTCAACTCATTCAATGGACGCGTATCCCGCCCTTAAGGCTGGCCTGGGGATCTAGACATCCCAAAAGACTACCAAGACTGAGAACGGCATTCCGGATCAGTACCTCTCTCTTGTGACAAGGTTCTGAAAGAAAGCAAGTAAACTACCTATCTGAGTTGCTAACCATACTTGATCTAAGATAGTCGCGGAATATTTCTATTAAATTAGTCTGGCAATCCCCACTACTATTAGCGTAGGTGCTATGAGTCACATAATGAATAAGATCTAGATTACGTCGGTGTTCAGTGTACCTTAGTACAAGATCGAAAGGAATGCTTTGCATTACAAGTGGAACGAGGGGAAGACTCTTTTTTCTTTACCTTTTTTGGTGAAGAATGAATAAGGACATATAGACAGTGAATGAAAAAACCATTTTAAAAAAATTAAAAAGCGTGACGAGAATGCTCATCAATAAAATGACGACTTTCATTCTAGCACTAAATGAGATACTAAAGGATCCCAAAGGATTCGCCCTGGTTTTCAGCATCCTTTTTTTATAATTTTTATAGTTATAGTAATCTTGACTTTTTTATCCGTCCAAAACTAGGAAATGGACGGAGAAAGTCTATTCCCATAACCAAGGACTGGGTGCCCTAATGAATACGACTAGCTCGTGGCTGTCTATTTCAATAGAAGTAGTGTTTCCGCCCCAGCACTGTTGCACTTGTCGCGGTAAACTTGCTGCATAGGTGCCGGGGCTGATACAATAGCTTCAGCGGGAGCTGCTATCGGTATTGGAATTGGTAAAAAACTATTTTAAAAAAATTAAAAAGCGTGACGAAAATGCTCAAAAAAAAAGAATATGTTAGAAGGAGCAAAATCAATAGGTGCCGGAGCTGCTACAATTGCTTCAGCGGGAGCTGCTATCGGTATTGGAAACGTATTCTCTTCCTTGATCCATTCTGTTGCCCGAAATCCATCATTGGCTAAACAATCATTTGGTTATGCTATTTTGGGCTTTGCTCTAACCGAAGCTATTGCATCGTTTGCCCCAATGATGGCCTTTTTGATCTCATCCGTATTCCGATCGAAGGTTGAAGTGCAGTTTCATAAATTAATCCTTCTTGTGTAAGCCTTTGACGAGGAGGATAAAAAGTTAACCCTTGGAGTCTTGCGCGTGGTTGGACAAATTCCATCGTCGCAAGGCGTAAGGGTGAGGCCTTGGTCAATCAATGTCAGTAAGTCGATTTTCCAAGGGAGGGGGAGTGGGAGGTGGGCCCCCCTCACATCCTTCATAAAGTCTTATTGCACCGATGCAACAACGAAGGTTCTATTACTCAATAGATGGCATGAGCTTGTTCAACAATGTGCGCCCCTTCTTACAACAAGTCGACCCTGTAAAGCTTTTTTCAGTCCTACTTGACAAACTAGTATAAGTCGCACGTAGTTAGTATAAGTATGAGTATAAGTTGGCAGTAGTTGGTAGTAGTATAAGCTACTATAAGTTTCCCACTAGTAACTAGGAGTCGCTTGTAAGCCCCGCATTAAATCCTTGGTTGAGCACTATAGTTACCTCACCTAAATAGGAGTCCATGATCTATGTTGTCGAAACACTTTACAACATCTGCCTTAATCAGTCTATCGACCAGTCCCCATCTCCGGACTTCGAAAAGAAGGTAATACCCCCTCTTCCTTTCCGTGGAATTGAGTCAAAAAAAGGATCCTAAAAACAAGATTTCATTTCTGGTAAAGGCTTTCGCTCCTCGATCACACCGGTTTGTCAACATGAAGCCCCGGTCAACAAGCACGGATCGAAGCGAGGTTTTAGATGGATCTCGACAGGATCGACTGGTGGAATCGAGTCATAAGCAAATAGCATCTTCCAATACCCGGGAGTACTACGATTGCTACGGAGAATGAATGGGACTTGAGCGGAAAAAAGACTTCCGCTAAGATTCGATCTACTTAACCCCCACTTCTTGTTAGATGAGCTATACCTCTTTTCTAGTGCATGTTGTTACTAAAAAGGGCATCTCCCGAAGGAAACAGCCGGTCCGTCAATAGAATTCTTTTCTCGTATTGAATTCTTTTCCTATCGAAAACCCAGCCATTCACTTTACTCTCTCTTTTCCTATCCCTCTCCATTAAGTCGAGCTTTCTAATTTGCCTGGGCATAGAAAGCCCTCACGTTCTCTATCGCTAGAGCTCCTTTCCTCTCTGTGATTCAAGGCTCGTACAAAGCGGGTGACGGATCCAATTGATTGTGTAAAGCCCCGCGGGAGGAGAATATACAGAAGTTCGCTACATTCCCCCAACAACACGAAAGTCTAATGGTAGTTATTGTGGTTCAGGAAGCGCCCCTTCTCGCCGTACCAACTGTTGTCATACCAGCCTTCTTTTTCTCGCCAGATGAATCAAGGGCTGCTTTTGGCGCACTAGGAATACAAATCAGACCACAGGGGGAACCACACCCGCTCTTATAAGCTGTTGCCGCTGACTGGCACTCAAACCCATCGGCCGACGGAGCAGCACTTGCCCTATCTTTCAGATCTGGTCAAAAGGTTACTACGGCTCATGCTGACGAACCGCTCATCGACCGGTGGAAAACTGCCTTATCTGCTCTTTCCCCCACTGCACTAACAGCTGGAATTGCTCTCTTTGCCTAACCAGACACGCGCTTCGGCAAATACATCCGCAGAATATAGGTTTGTCCTCGCCAATGGACCAACAACCTTAGCAGTTCTCTCAACTCCCGGTCGAGTAACACCGCTTCCGGATGACTTCGTCTCTTCTACCTTAGGCTGCCTCCCGCGGTACTTATGTGCTCTCACTAACTTCAGACCGTGCGCTCAATCCAAATCAACTTCACGGCGGAACAGCACTTCCGGGCTTTCGACTTGCTCTTTCTTCCCGCCTGCTCACACAGGATTGGTGCCTCTCACACCTAAGGCTTACTTGAAAGCTCACTCTATAGTGGCAGGAGGACTTTAACCAGCGATTCTAGCCCCCGTCTCTTTCTTGGCTCTTGCTACTGACTGGGATACTGGTTATTTGGTTATTCACATTCGCTATCATATTATTTGTCACACAAGCATGGTACCTTACGTTCAATCAGATATGATGATTCGAAAGCTTCAACCTCTACTGACTGGGATAGCTTCCTTTTTCCAGCGCATTCTGAATTCAGAGATCGAATGATACCATACGCTCAATCGGCCGGGATCTGGAAAAAGAAACTTCCTGCCACAGAGGGGTAGTTATGGAACATGATCATTAGAAACGGTATTTCATATGTCCCCCATTGAATGTAAATCGTATCTATTGCTCTAACCGTCAATGGTGATCAGCGCGTGTCATTATGAGGCTTGTGATCGATCCGTCACTTGATGCCTCTTGCAGAACATGTCACTGCACGAGCGCGAGGAATGACGAGAGGCAACCTGTTGTTTCTTGTTCGATGCCGACGAGAAGGGTTTACTGTGCAAATTCACCGACCGAAATTCCAATAAAAAAAGCAACTAAGCGCAAATCGATTTACTTGTGAAAGGGGAAGGAGTCACTTTCTATTCTTTAGGTGCTCTAAAACCGATCCAGTTGTGCTACTTTTCTATGTGCTGCTAGCTTCGCTCTTCGAATGACCTCACTGAAAGATAGAGACAGATGGGAGAGGGATGGAATAGCTCGACGGAGAGGTACGTTAATCACTCTATAGGTGTCATAGCACACAAGGTTGCGAAGCGGTTTTCTGCATCTGAATTGGTCTTACAACCGAAGTTAACAATGGTAGTTTACTTACTCGACACCCGTGGTGTTTATAACCTCTCTGACTAACTCAACAAATATGAATACCGATTGAATGCCAATCTCACAGAGGAAAGGAAACTCTCAGGCCTTGGATAAGATCGAATGTTAATTGTCCAAGGTTGAATGATTCTTATAAATGGTATTTGGATCATTTTCACGAAGCGGGGAGATCGGATGAGAGATTAATTCACTTTGCTGTGGAAGCTAGTGATCCATTTTAGTTCCCAGCTAAGTATATCTTATATGATAGAGTAACTAAGAGAGAAAGAATTCGTGGTTTGAATAAAGTTCCAGTGACTCTAGATGCATCCGCGAGTGCTTATCAAATCATGAGTTCTCTTTTGCTTAATACTTAACTGGCTATGCAAACTAATCTTATTCCGTCTCCGGTAGAAGCTGGCACTTGGATGAAAATCCAAGATTTGTATATGTGTTTGAAAGACGAACTTCTAGAGTTCTTGTATTCACAATTTTCTACTAAACTAATAAGTATGGTATCATACAATCTCGGTTAACAAGAAAGCTCATAAAACGACTCTTTATACCTTTGATATATGGTAAGACAATTATGACAATGGGTAGTGATATTCGTGAAGATTATGGTTCATTGCTAAGAAAAAGAAGGGTAAGAAGCCGAGGGATAATAACACTAGCTGAGAGAGCCCCTAGATGAATTAGTTGCAGCAAGAGATCCCGCAGCTCTTTCTTCGGGAAGAGCTTTCATAGAAAGGTAATATTAAGGTAGATTGCGGATAATAATATCAGCCCAAGTATTGATTATATGATCTTGACTACAGATAGATTGAAAAAAATCAATTTTTAGTGGAAAGCCACTTGACGACGAGGGTTTCGTCAATTTAATGAATACGTAGTTTATGGCTTCCGGGGTTTCACATGTCAAGAAAATAGTGCGGGGGAGAAGCAGGAGGCAGCTTTTAATGCTTTGAAGGAATATCTATCATCGGTACCACTGTTATCCAAACCGCAGGGGAAGTACTTTATTTGTACTTGGCTGTATCACATACCGCCGTGAGTTCTGCGGCGAGAGGCGCCGACGAAGGAGGTGGTTACCAGTCTACTATGGAAGTCCGGTAAAGGGTTTACAGACGCTGAGTCTCGATATCCAGACATCGATAAATTGGCACTAGCCTTGTTCAAAGTAGTATCGGCAAGACGCCTTAGGCCTTACTTCCAATACAATAGATACTACACACCATAGGCCACCCCAAACAGACGCCGGAATCTAACCAGCGTTAGCCTTAAACTAGCGGGGGGTCTCTACTCTACTAGTATAGGTAGATCTCCGATCCCTATATTATTAAGACACGCAAGCATCCAGATTTGAGTGGCTATAAGAAGATAAAGTTTTGGCGAATAGGTCAAGTCATTGGTTATTCTTTTTCAAATGGTTGCTATCTATAATGCTATCTATAAGCTGCCTATTTCTCTTACTGACCTTGATCATTATTGATTAGGTTCTTTGGATGGCTGGCTACGGGGAGCTTTTTTCGCATATATAAAAGCCGAAATAGATTAGCAACTAACAAGTTGTCGGAATATTGTATTGCTTCTATTAGTAGTCGGCTATTGCAACTAATAAGCATGGAGGCGTGAGTCAGCTAAGCACAACGACGAGTTGCTATAGTTGCAGTGAGTTGCTATATAACGGCGGTCTCCTATATAGGTTATAGGCTGACGGCAGATGATCCAGCTTCTTAGATGTAGCTTACCATAGCATTAAACTACCTATTGACATTGGCTTATTCCGACGTATATAAAGAGGACGTTAGATTCTTGATTAGATTCTTTATTCGCATATGAAAGCTTACTTCTTATAGTTGTGGGGAAAGTCCTTGACTTGAGCTGAGCTTCCCTTCGTATAGTTGGCTAACATGGGCATCTATCATTCTATTAGTCCGAAGAGCGCAAAAGGCAAACTATTCATCCTCTGCCGAGCGAGAACGGAGCCAGCCATCCAAAGTAAACCCCCCCCAATTAACTATGTAAGGCAGCAACAACTAACTAAAAAGAAAGAAGTATAAAAAAAAGGGAGTTTATAGTTCTATAGCGCAAGGATTGCCTTACCATAGTGGAAGCTGACTTCTCTTAACCAATGAATAAGCTATATAATCTCGCTTCGTTCTCTATAGCTTCTTTTTTCTTTCTTTTCGAGGGAGATAGAGTAGATAAAGCTATAAAGAGAAGTATCTAAAATGTATCTACCTAACTAGCAGCTTATAATCTACTAAAGATATAACAAAGAGTAGAGCATTACTTACTGAAGCCAGCAATAGGCCCCAGTTTTCTATGTTCTCTATAACTATAAATATTTAGAAAGAAGCTCACGCAAGATCATCAAAGAAGCCAAGCTCTATAAGCTTTCTTCTGTCTTCGCTGTAAGCATATAAATTATTTAGTCGGTAAGCATATAAACTGAACTAAGCAGAGACTACTAGCCATCTAACTATGAATCTTTCCAAGGACTTTCAACGAGCAATCACACATCGTGCTATAGAGCAAGGAATGAACGACAGGCGCTTACTGGGAGTTCAGTCGTGCAGCTGGCCGGCCTTATAGAGTATACTGCACTGATGTTTATATAGCTTATCTAACTGGCTTTGCCTGCTTGATTTGGTAAACATTTGGTAAAGCGAGGGTAGATGACATAACTAGCCTTTTTCTTTATAGACTTAAACTAGCCGTATAGCTGCTTTGGTAGTAACTAAAGAATAGTGTTGAGGTCTATATAGCTTATATAATTCAACAGTTCTACTTCTGTTGCCTAAAAAGACTTCCCTTCCTTATAAGGCTATAGATAACGGAGCTTGGTAAAGATGCGAGCTGGCACTATTCTATAGGTAGCTACGCGCTAGAGGCCAGCCCCCTTAATTATACCATTCCTTTGGACCGGGCTTTAAGAATTCCTTATGAAACTTCCAATGTCACCGAGACCAACAGAAAGAAATGCGCCTCCCACTTCGCCAGACTACCTACAGACAGACTGTCGCACCTACCGATCTCGTAACCCAGACAGATATGTTACCTACGCCTCCGCTAAAGGAACAATAGAACAATCGGGTAGCTACCGTTCCAAACAGCTAAGATATTTGTTCTGCTTTAGCAACAGTTCCGGGGGGGGATGAACACACCAAACGGCAAAACTCTTTGATTGGAGCTTGTAATAAAGCCCTCGGGAATGGTAAAACAAGAAAGCGACTTTACTAAATAAAATTAAATAAGGCTCGCTTGCTAGATTCTAATTAAAAAAAAGGTGGAATCTATCTTCCTTATTCAAAGAAGAAAGGGGCCTCGTCTTGTTATGTTCTGCCTTATCTTATAGGCTAGACGGCTCTATTCTCTCGCAATAATGTATGGTTTTATTGCACAGCCCTTCTGCCCCTCGGCATTGATTGAGACTGCTAGCAAACACGTCTCCTCTCCCCCGCCGAAAGGGATCTCATGCCTCCCCTACAACACTTTATGGCTGCTTTCTATGGTATCGCAGGCGAGTGAAGTACTACTTTCTTTTCTCTCGCATGATGCTAACGAAACCGAAACCCGGGGCGGCACTCTGTCTTGTATGCTCAGAGGAACTCCAACCTAAAACTAGACTTTGTCTTTCACACTACATAGCTCTAGCTCTAAGACGAGGATTGGCTTATTAACCCGCCAAGGTGCCGTGGACGGAGTCCCTACGACTTACCCTAAACTAGTCACTCTTGAGAGCTTCTGTGGAGCCCTCCCTTTGAAATAAATCGATCCAACTCTGACTAGCCAAGCCTTTGAATTCCTAGGACGGACCTGGTATCATAACTCTAGAATGCACTCCTTCGACTGCTTCTCCTCCCATTGAAAATAGTCCTTTTACAATAAACACGCACTCTAGCCCAAGAATGACTGACTGTACCTCTTCTCCTACCCGCGCACCTGCCCCAACCTCGAATCTCCTTCAGTCGGCGACCACTACTCTGACCTCTCCTACTTGGCGCTTCGGCCCGCTGCAACCATATTGTAGTCTTGGTGCTACGGTTCTTGGTGCAACTATTGATTTCGATCCCTATTCGATGATTCAATAACGGATTGACATATTTTGTGATAGAAAGCATTTGGTTTTCCGTTTTGTGACAAAGGATTTGGCCACCAGGATATGTCTAGGCCGGCGAGTCCCCCATAAGTCATCAACCCCAACCACTTCAATCTGCTCTTCATAGGATAGCAAGAAGCTTTTTCCTTCCTCCATTATGTCAAAACTCGGAACAATTATTCTCTCAACACCAAGAAAACCTTGCGCAATAAATGATATTGAAGGTTTTCACACGCAATCAAACGACCTAGTATTCATTAGCTCAGTAAGTCGGTGATGAACGCAAAAGGAGTCAAGAGCGCTGCGTAGTAGGTTGATTCCGCGGTCAGAGATGAAAGCTCGGCTAAGGCAGTTATTTTCCCATGGATGTTTAGTTTAGCCAGGATCTTGTCAGCAGAGTCAAAGGGCAGACATAAGCTATCCGCTGTCTGCTCGCCAACTTCATGACTTTACCCGGTGGGGATAACCTAAGAGGGGGGGACTTGTGTCAAAGAGCTTCCTGCTATGTTGACCCGACATTAAAATACCCTTTTGGTGTGTTACTCGAAGGTCGTGATATTGCCAATCAAGTGCGGCCACACCAAACGAAGAAAAGCAAAAGTGGAAGGCCTTGTGATAAAAGTGGCACGGGGAAAAAGGAGATCTATCGAAAGACTCCCCACAGAAAACTATCCCGCAAACCATCGGAATCGAAAGAGATAATAAATCTCTATTTGACAAGTTATCTCCATCGGGTGTTACTATCCCATCTGCTGTTTTGGATCTGGAATGGGGATCCCATTTCATATGTGGTAATTCCGTATTATTCTCCTGACTTGCTACCCAGGATTCGAAATGCAATAATTTCTATGTGGCGATTTCTCTTTCATTAAATGTCATCTAAGTGATGATTCATGGCTATTTCTTAACTCACCTTCAGAATGTAACTATTATGGAGCCCCTCGACATCTAGACTGGAAGCGGTTGATGCATTGGAAGGGTTAGACGACCGAGTGGTCACCCTCGAGAAAGCAAAAGCTCGTGGAAGGGGATTGGAGAGAAGTGAAGATGATCCCATTTCAAAAGAGCAATTTGGGGCAATGAGTGATGCCCTTGAAACTCTTCATGGGACGGTGGACACCATGGCGGATGATGTCAGGGCCACCATTGAAGCATTCAAGAAGGAGCTGGTCGAGATGAATGCCAAGCTCAACACCACCATGCGGAAAGCAACCTGTGACGGACTACAGGAAGGTAAAAGTTCCGGAACCTCAAGCTGCGGCGGAGAGACTAACTGATTACACTTTTGAAGAGAACACTAATAGGAAGACCCCTTCCTACTCCAGTGGAGGTGTAAACAAAACTTTCAGACCGGGGGAGCTAAGTCTAAATTTTCAAGTTCAAGTGGCGTGGAGAAGAGAACTACCAACGTAAGAGACACGTTGCATCCTCCAAGCCTGCCCCTTCAACCGGTGCATTCATGCCAAGGCCGTTTTATCCCACAGGCTACTGACCTAAACCTTTAACCTGCTTCCTATGTAATGGACCTCATAGGGTAAATGACTGCCCACATAAAAGATCTCTATCTGCTCTACAAGCTGCTATACGGAGAAGGAAGCAAGTGAAGGTCTAGAACAAGATGAAGAGCCTAGCCACATGGGAGCTTTGAGATTCTTGGGAGCTGTTGAGAAGCAAGTCAAGGCGCCCAAAGAACCATAAGAGAAAGGTCTAATGTTCGTAGATGCGGGAGGAGCGCCAAGAGCGTGATGATTGACACAGGTGCTACCCACAACTTTGTCTCAGAGACTGAAGCACAACGGTTGGGGCTGAAGATTGAGAAAGATGTCGGCCGGCCTTACCTACTCTGGCTTTGGCCAAGGGAGTACCCATCAGACTGGGATGGGAAAACAGATCTTGTGGTTGTCCCAATGGACGACTTCGATGTCGGATGGAATTCATGTTAGAGAAGAAAGCGATCCTAATGCCCACAACTTACTCATCATGGGGGAGAAACGTCCCGACAAAGATCAAACAACCCAGTGAGCCCCGTCTCTTATCTGCCATGCAGTTCAAGAAGGGGGCAAACGAATGGTGACTCCAATTGCGAACAACTTTGTCAATGGCGAACTTGTGTAGTTGATTAGGTGCCGTAGACCGGATCTGGAGCTACAAAGGAGAATTCCGAGATTGTCATGTGGTAGTTGTCCGAATGGTTCCTGCGGGCGGTGAATCTGGTTAGAATCCGCTTCAACTGTCTCAAATGGATAAGGCGATAATAACTTTGCGTTGGCTTTGTGACTAGCTGCTGACTGAGAAACAGACTTGATTGGACCGGAGAAAGTTTCCAGCGACGATAGGGTAAGAGCCACTTCTTTCTTGCGGTGGGACGCTTGCGTAACCAATTTAGATTTCCGGCGATTCAACTCATCTTATGTGCTTTTGAAGGAACTCCAGTTCAAGGACTCCACTCCAGTCAAAGACAGAGAAGCAGCTAGTGACGAGTGCAGCTATTGCTTATGGGGTTTATCCTCTTATTCAAAGCCGATTTCGACTTCTAAGACGAGTATGAACATTTGATTACAACTTTGTTGCATGGAAAGAATGATGTGGAATTTAATGATGTGTGTAATGCATTGGTGAATACTGAGTGTCGAAAGAAAGAGAAGCAATTACAAATGCGAATGTGTCAGGTGAAGCACTTGTAGTAAGGGGTAGAACTGATGAGAGGAAGCCTAGTGGGAAAAGAGGTATATCTCGTTCCAAGTCAAGAGGTAAATTTCCTGCAAAAGATGAGTGTGCCTTTTGTCGCGCATTGGAAAGAAAGATTGCCCCAAGCTGAAGACTAGAGACAAGAAGGGTTCAGAAGTGAATGTTGTCAGAGATGGTGATGATGCAGACACTACCAGATTATGGCATATGCGTCTTGGACATGCTGGTGAGAAAGCAATGTAGGGATTGGTGAAGCAAGGTTTGTTGAAAGGTGCAAAGACTTGCAAATTGGAATTTTGTGAACATTGTGTTTTGGGAAAGCAGACTAGAGTGAAGTTTGGTACTGCAGTTCATCAGACTAAAGGTACTCTAGATTATGTTCACACCGGGACCTACCAAAACTACATCTTTGGGAGGTAAGCGCTACTTTGTCTCTTTTGTTGATGACTTCTCTAGGGGTGTACACCATGAAGCATAAAGATGAAGTCTTAGATGTATTTGTGAAGTGGAAGAAGATGATTGAGACTCAGACCGGTCGAAAAATAAAGAGGCTCAGGTCAGACAATGGTTGTGAATACAAGTCTGATCCATTCTTGAAGTTATGTCAAGATGAGGGCATTGTGAGAGACTTCACAGTTAAAGGGACACCGCGGGTGGCAGAACGCATGAATCGAACTTGACTGGAGAAAGTTCGGTGTATGTTGTCATATGCTGGATTAGACAAAGAGTTTTGGGCTGAGGCAGTTTCATATGCAGGCCATCTCATCAACAGGTTGCCTGCTGCTGCAAATGAGGGCAAAACGCCCATGGAGGTATGGTCTGGAAAACCTGCTACTGATTATCACTACTTACATATATTTGGTTGTCCTGCTTATTTTCATGTCAGGGAAAGCAAGCTTGATACAAGAGCCAAGAAAGCCGTTTTCTTGGGATTTAATGATGGTGTGAAGGGGTTCAGGCTATGGTGTCCTGATGTGAAGAAGGTTGTTGTAAGCAGAGATGTGACATTTGATGAGGCTGTTATGGTTAATCAGAATAAGCAGAAAGATTATCAAGAGCAGAGAATGACCATAGAGAGTTTTAAGCGGGTAGAGTTCAAGGAAAATGGTGATGAAGCTCTAGTTGATCCAGTGAGTCCTACAGTTGATTCAGATGATTCAATTAATGAGGACATGAGTATTGAAGCGGATGCTCCAACCCAAGAGCCTACACGGCAAGGTGGACCTATTGCAACTACAAAGACAAAAGAAACGCTCGAAAGCCAGCTTGGCTAAATGATATGGTGACTTATGCACTTCCAGTTACTGAAGAAGAAATTCCTACTACCTATGAAGAAGCTGTCATACATGCAGATAGTGTAGAGTGGGAAAAAGCTATGGGTCAGGGGGACTCTGTCACTTCACAAGAACAAGACTTGGGAGTTGGTTCAGTTACCACATGGAAAGAGAGAAATTGGTTGCAAATGGGTGTTTGCTAAAAAGGAAGGATCTCGATACAACCTATGATTTGTGAGGGTTTCCACTGTAAGACCTAATCTAATATGAAGATATGATGGCGATCGTTGGCTTTCCCCGTTTTTGATTGATATTTTTCGGTATGACTAGTCCTGCTCCTGTTCATAATAGATCTTTTTGTAGCGCTTTCGGTTTAGCCTTCCCTGGAGGTCAGGAAGAAAGCTTTCAATGGAGAAAGGGGAAAGGGATTGGCTTTCTATTACGGTTGTTCCTTTTGCCCTAGTTCTTTAAATAGGCGATTATGATTCCATACATCATTCTTACTAGTTATCAGAGGGCAAAGTGACTGCAGGACCCTCCGCATATAAATTGATTATTGACTTCCCCGTAATCGAACCCGCCATCGACCCCTTTTGATAACCTGGCCTTGGAATTGGCCTATGTATGGTCTCTCCACTAAGCTTTGGTCTACGTGCACTAGCTTCCTCGGCGACTAAGGCCCGGCCCTTCCGCGGGTCTTTAGTCCATTGCCTATGGTCTCCGGTAAGTAGTCTATAGTTCACTTTCGTCTATGTCCTGCCGGGAGAAACCCTAGCTTGACCTTCAGTCGCCATATCAATCCGCTCCGTAGGGGGCACGACTCCCACTCTGGCTACAATGAAAAAAACCCGTGAGGGGGCCCACCTCCCACTCCCCCTCCCTTGGAAAATCGACTTACTGACATTGATTGACCAAGGCCTCACCCTTACGCCTTGCGACGATGGAATTTGTCCAACCACGCGCAAGACTCCAAGGGTTAACTTTTTATCCTCCTCGTCAAAGGCTTACACAAGAAGGATTAATTTATGAAACTGCACTTCAACCTTCGATCGGAATACGGATGAGATCAAAAAGGCCATCATTGGGGCAAACGATGCAATAGCTTCGGTTAGAGCAAAGCCCAAAATAGCATAACCAAATGATTGTTTAGCCAATGATGGATTTCGGGCAACAGAATGGATCAAGGAAGAGAATACGTTTCAAAAATAAGAATGAGGAAGAAAAAGATATCGTGATGTAAGTCCATTATTATTTTCCCAGTTCTTTGGATGTGAAAATAATATATAATCCTTTGATTTTTTTATATGGGTCACTCCCCTTAAAGTCGAGTTCCATATCATGGACCCACTTTGTTAATTCATGAATTTTACGGGATCGCCCGTTATAATATAGTAATTTGGCCCGCAGTTCTGGAAGAACACGCATAACATCTTTGGATGCGTATCCACACCTACGGAGATGTTTTTCCAATGTTTTTTCGAATAAAAAATGTTTCTCTAGGAGAGCGGATCCTTTTGGAGTATCCGTTCTGTGGTGGGACCGAAACATTTTTTCCGAAAGTATTTGTTTCCTTTCCACGTCAGAAAAAAGTGGGCGCTCTGCGAAGTCGACCGCGTCCCATACATCTTCCTCCGCCACCGAAGGGGCCTCTAGGAAATTGATTGACGTTTCGCCTTGTTGCTGTCGCTGATTGTCGGCGATTACCAGTCCCAGAGGTTCGCCCGACGAAGAAGGCGGAAGACCCGGATCGGGATTTGGATTTCCATTTGCACTTAAAAATGGAACAACCGCATCTTCAATGCCACCGATCCTCAGCCACCACGAAATCTAAATTATCAGCAAACCTATTTTAAATAGCAAACTTATTTTTAAGATACCTATTTTTAATATAGGTTCGCTTTTTAAATATACCAAAACCAGATGCAAATGTGCGTTTTCGATCAATTCATAGGCCGACAATTTTTCGGAACTATTGGAAGCAAATGGAAAAGGAACACCGAGTGGGATCAAAGAAACTAGCGGACTGATCACTAAATAGATACAAATAGGTGCAAATTCTGACATCACCACAGCCACCTTGGTTCTCTCGCTCCTTGTTCGCGGAGCGGCATACCGGAAAAAAGAAAGAATAAAAGCCCTTTTTCGGATTCGAACCGATTAAGTCTCTTTCTAAAGGGAGAATCTTATGAATCACGCACGGCACACTTTCTATATTTGAATTTTTGAAGGCTTAACATCACAAGTGAGAACCGGTTCAAACCATCTCATAGGTCGTCCCCATTACGAGAGGTCAATACAAATGTTCTAAAAAGCTTTTTTATTTGACGCCCTGGAATGAAGCATTATTCAAAAGTAGGCAAGGCACTATAAGGAAGTGAAGTAGGGTCGGCAGATATAGGCTTCTCTTCTATATTATTTTTAGGGTAGGAACTGGGACAAGTCTATCCTTCTCTATCCCTATCGTCTGTACTTTTAGTTCCAAGTTTGTTTTCCTATCTCTTTTCTTCTTCTATACGATAAATCGCCATCTCGTAGCACCACCACGACACCGATTCTTTTTCTTTTCAAGGGCTGGTAAGGTTTTGCGCGTTGTATCCTCCAGCTCCTGCTCATGAAAGTGAAGATTTTGATGTCCACACGGCTGAAGGATCCAATAGTTAATTCTTCTTTTCTTTACTCAATGCTGAAGCTGGTTCTGAAGGATCAAATAGGTCATGGCTTGGGGAGTCATTGAAACCAAGACTTTCGGTTTAGTGTATATTAACAGAGGAAGGAGCCTAGCCTATTAGATTAGAGTATTCGGCCTAACTCACAGGAAGATCTAAAGGCTATTAAATAGTCGCCTAAGCAGACGATGGACGAGACTCTGGAAGAGTGTCTTTCTGCTGAGGTTGCTTCTGACGGACTTGTGACCAACTCGGTAAAAACCCCTAGTGAAAACTATGTCTGCATAACCGCCGCTTCAAATCAATTGAATCAATGCAAGCAACGCTGTTCCCACATGCCTATTCATTCCTATTTGATTGGATTCCTCGGTTCATGTTATGCCTTAGATGGAATAGCCTGTTTTTCTAGCTATTAGTTTCCTTCATTCAGGTATGGTGGCAGGGAATACGAAGTTCGAGTAGGCTTCGTCGGTTTGAGAAGGTGAACGACGAATCCGAGTGATCGAAGGTTCAAGTACTGAGCGAATATTCAAACGTCTATTCATGTGATAACTTCTTGCGCCTTTGGTTGACAGCACCTTAGTCAGTAAGGGAGGGAGGTGGCTAACGTGGTAGTTTAACGGATAGCTATAGCCCACGATCAATACCACCAGGCGTCTAAGTACGGGTGGAATAGCTCATTGTGTAGGGTGCAGAACGTGGCGGGGGCATTGGTGAGTTCAAAAGGCATAACCAAATAAAGCGCCCCTTTATTAGTAAGGTTGCTTGCTTGTCACACGGGTCGTCTTTCTTTCAGAACCTTGGGCTTCCCTAAGTCTATTGGCTCTGTATCAATGGAATCTCATCATAACGAATTGGTGTGGTATATTCATATGAACAGTAAGTAATAACTAGCATTCTTAGAGTTCTTTCTTTTAGAAATCATAGTTCCAAGTCAGATTCTGATTGCGAGAAGTTTCATTACGAAGCTATGCGGATATCTATCTAAGAGTCAGGGGCTGGACCTTACCGCATTTCCAATCCACAAGCAAAGCATTCAAATGGGTTGGCTTCTAGAGCCAGAGTTACCTTTGAGAGTTGCCGACGAGATGCGCTTCCCTTTCATGTGCGATATGCGAGATGTCTTCCTTGGTTGGCTAAGATAGATGTGCCACTTTCTCTTTCGTTTCGGAATTCCCGGTCCTATATGGAGGAAGCACCTTTTCCCCTGCGTCTATGAAAGCAGCTATCTTCATCCTCTCATCTCTTGCCTCGTCTTTGTAAACGTAAAAAGCAGCAATATGAATATTGGGGGACTAGTACAGGGGATTCTCTTAGCAAATCCGAACTCGTCCATAGTGACCTATCCCTTACGGGAATCGAACCCGTGTCTTCGACATGAAAAGCCGGTGTCCTTACCGCTGGACGAAAGGGACCAAGATAGTCTTTAGTGGAGTTTTTAGCTTTTCATCTCCTATGCAATTTCTATCGCTTTTGTCTTTCACGTCTTTGTATGCCTTTCCAAAGCCAGTTAAGAGATCAGCCTTCGTGGACAATAGGCCTCGAGCTGGTAGTAGCGGCAAGGGAGGAGTGAATACCCGCTTAGCCCCTTTTTTTATGGCTTACCTTTGTGACCCAATGAAAACGAGGAGAAGAAGAACAGGCTGCTGACTTTGGCTCCTAAATCAGTTAACCGGCACTCATCCCCTGCTTGGCTACTTGACACCTTGATTAGGCTTTTCTATTCTTCGCAGAGAAAACGAAATGCTTTGGTCACGACAAAAAGTGAAGAAAAGAATTTGTCTTTGTTCGCATCCTTACTTTCCTCTCCAATTGGGGTCCTACATCCCCAGCCCCAGTAGCATTCAAAACTAGGCGCCCCCGTTCCCTCTCTTATTAGAAAGGATTTCCGACAGAAAATAAGGTAGAGGGTGGACGGAGTTCAGAGACCTTAAGCCACTCGACTCGACCAACTAAAGAGGAGCTTTGCTTACTCGAAGAGTTTTGGGACTACGCGATGCTTTCCTTAACAGAACAGGAACGAGCGGAACTAAGAAGCTCGAAAAAGAACTAATAAGGAGATGGGTCCGAAGGATTTTCAACTGAAAAGTAAAAGGGACGGTACGAAGGAGACAGAGAAAAACTTACTCGGGAACTTTTGGATCACACACCATACGAAGAGCAAAAAGACAGAAAGACCAACTGAAGCACTAAGGAAATGCCTCGGAGAGCAGAGAAGACCATTGGTACAGAAGCTTGTCTTGTGGCATCTCTCCTGCTGTCAAATGGAGCTAGTTCCAAGCCCTCACTAACTACGTCCATCCTCGGACGATTTCGACACGAGCTCTTAGTGTACTGATCGATCCTATCTCTGCCTAGCCCCAGAAGTCAGTTTGCCCAGTAAGTAATCAAAGTGAGAAACCCTATCTCCAACCCCGCCTCTCGGACTATCTAAAGAGTTATCCAAGCCCTTTCTCTGCTACGTTCCAAAGGCACCCTCCCTACTAGCTACTGCTTCGACTGAGTGATTGAGCGTAGTTCCAAAGGTCTCTTTCTGACGTAGCGTAGGTAAGATAGATTTAGCATTGACTTATATAAGGAAAAGAGTTTCATTTCAATTTCAAGATCCTATCTTGTCTTTTTTCCCACCGAAAAAGGGCAGTCCTACCTTGCCCTCACTCCGTCCACCCTCTAAGCCTATTGCAGAAAGTCTTATGCCCTGTTAGCGTCTTCAGCTCCGCTCAACCTCTCTAACCAAGTATTCCACTCGTTCCTGTGAGGTCTAGTTACCGCTTACGCCCGCAGACTACACCCCGTGAAGAGTACCTACTACCATAGGGCAAAGAGTCACTTAGTTCCCCAAGAATGCTTTCATAGCCCCTGTCCCTCCGTACTTCCCCTTCACTAGGTAAGATTGTGTCGCTTACCCAGGCGCCTCGACCAACCACCAATCCCCCCGCCATCTTTCAGCCTCTCCAGTTCGTTTATGGCCTATGGTCTTCTCCGCTCGCTGGCGAAAGAAAGAGCGACTGCTCTAGTACCGGAAGCCAACCGACTGACTTGCAGCTGCCAGTGTCCGCCTGACTTTCTTCTCTTTTACTATAGATGGGAGTCTGCTTCCGGTATCACACTCTATACTATACGATTGTCAGCTAAGTAAATAGATGGAGCAGATGAAGAAAGTGCTTTCAAAGTCCCAGGCTTCACCTTAGCTACTAAGAGGCAACGACTTTCCAAAGATTGAATTCTGACCGCTAGGAGCTCTCTAGCTAGGAGCTTTCTCGGTAGCAATCCTCTTTGGTTTCTTACATGACAGCTTTCGAAGCTCGACTATAAAAGGAAAGATGAAAGAGCTAAGTACTGACCGAATGTCTCCGCCTATTTTACCTAATCCCTTTGAGAAGAGATTGCTTAAAGCATCCTCCTAATAGGTCATAGAGCAGAAAGAAAGACTACCAGTACAACGGAATACACCAGCTACAAGAGAGACATTCAGGGCTCCTGCCAGACATACTACACTCAAAGAAATAGATACATCTATGAAATGATTGCAGCGATGTCCTAGGAAAGAGCTTCTTACACACTCGGAATCAAAGATAACGAATAAAGGAGCACTCCTTAACTAACGGAAGGAGGTTCCTTGACCGGACCTGTGAAAGAGAAAGCCAAGGCCCCCGTGTAGTTGAGTCAAGATCCGCCGTCGTCAGCGGAAGCATAAGAGGAAGCAACAGTCCTTTAAGTGCACCTGAGCTTAGACAGGAGAAAAGGGGCTTCAAAGCCCTTACGTTATAGGGGTAGCGGCATATCGTACTAGATCTGTAACCTATAGCATCATTTATAGAGCTAGCGGCAAATTCTTTAGCACTCGTGCTTTCATTATGGATTAACTCGCACGAGTAGTGGCTTCAGTAGGGGAGGCAAAGCACCAGTGGTAGCATCAGTACCGGCATAACCTTTTTTAAATAAAGAAAGGACTGGTACGTAGATACGGTTGAGTCAGTTGTTGATCCAGAAGCGGTAGAAGTGGTAGTAGCATACCTTCAGAGACAAGTGATGGCTTTCCGACCCAGTAGATTATGCCTGATAGGGATTCCGTTTATGGCGTGAGGTTCAGTTCCTTATCTAGAAGCATACCTGGATATATACTCATAGTGGCTTCCATACTAACAGCATATCAACCTATGACTAGTAGACCCCATACCTAGTTCCTCCTTATTATGACACCCCATTACGTATCTAAGGACTTTACTTTAAACAGGCTTCTTTTGATGGGCTTGCCTAAAGCCACATAGCAGCAAGCATTCCAAGAAAGTAGGCTGTTACCTTATATCTATCACCCTATCCCGGTAATCTTGTTTTCGGTCTTGATGTATTGTATTCCTTATCTCCTCGTTCTGTCTGGCCAGTGGTCCAATCAGTTCTTGTCGGGTTCCAAGTTATTAGTAGCTAGGCAGCTAAGCCAGTAGTAGTTCAGTTCAGGTCTGGGCATGAAGCTACAGGTTCTATTTTCGGTTGTGAGACAGAGGTCAGAGGCCCCCTGTTATATAGGTAGCCATGCGCGTTAATAGATCTTCTTCTATATTAGTAGTAGGAGTAATGAATTGAATTGGTAAAGTTCTCTCGGCGGTTCTCCTGCTTTCTTCTTAAGAGATTGGGCAAAGCCTTGCAAGCAGACAGAAAAAATCTACCTAAGCACGCGATTGAGGAAGAACGACGAGAACTGAAGGAAACCGGATCATCCTCGGTCAGCGGCCGTACTCGCGTAGCTGCTTGTAATGACTACCGCCCTTTCCGGGCTTCCTACCCCTATCGTTTCAGCTCAAGACGTCGCTTCCGTTTCATACTTTTTGTGGAGCGTAGATAGGAGGTATCTATCGGGTAGGTAGTCTCGTGGGTAGGGAAAGTCTCCTCTTGCAAGAGATGGGGGGCATAGTTACGGATTCTCAAGCTAAAAGAAGAAAAAGCTGTTTGAAAGCAGAAATGGAGCTATCCGCAGAAAAAAGTGTCTTCGTGAATGAACGTCCTTCTCAATCGGCGAAGCCTCGGACTTTACCTTGACTTGACGCATCGCATTCTGCTACCACAACAATGACACTTTTTCTAGTCCTGCTTCGTTCCAGCTGCAAAGAGATCAACCGGCCAACTACGAACCCGTAGCTAAGACTTTCCTACTGCTATTGATTCGGGACCGGGAACATCTTTAGATACGATATTTCTCTCACAAGTGAAAAGATCAATTGCTTCCTTCGCTAATTGCGAATATTGGAGCGCTTCGCCGAGAAATACCTGCAACAAAGAGATGCCGATCAACCGGCCTGCTACTGATTCGCAAACCTGGGTTGCTGCTGCGAACCTACTAATAATAGATCTTCTCGGACTTGACGAGTTCTTAGAGATCAAGGGGTATCTAATCTAGGAGAAGAGTTACTCGCTGCTTCGTTCCAAGAGAGCCTGGGTGTAGTTAAGGACTTTCCCGCGGCAATTAGCGAGACCTTGGAGCTGCTGTCGAAATAAACAGAGACTTTCTGTCGTTTCCGCAAAATAGAATAAAAAGATATCCTTACGGGACTGAAAAAGGAAAGGAGCGAGTTTTACGAGCTGAGTATAGTGAGAGGAGCGAAGCCTATTCCCTTAGTGATCTAGTCTTTTAGGACCCTCTGAACGATGATCAGAATAAGGTAAAGCTTGAAGATAAGTTTTGTACTCTATGGGAAAAGCAGCAACCGAGACCATAGACTTCCTCACCCGAGCAACATCGTTCTTTTCCTTTTAGTTTGGTCGAACTACTTCGCTCCTTTCTCAGATCCAAAAGCAGTTCAAGACATCGAATTTCAGCTCCAAACTTGTGATCTACTACCTTCCTTGACTTGACAGATTGTAGAGCTACTTAGTTCCCCGGCTAGTGATTTGCGATCAGGTGCTCTAGCCGAAAAGATAAGGGATGTTTTGGCAAGAGAAAGGGTTGGAAAAGAGTTTTACGTCTGGGGACAGCTAAGAGCTACTTCTTCGTTCCTTTCCCAAACTCAAGCTACTTAATTCCCGTGTCCTTTTATCACGGAAAGACCTTTATTCCTCTACCAGGGGTAACTAAGGAGTTTCCTACTGAGTTCCTTGTTGGGGTTGCTAAGACAGCGGGTACTGATTCGCTTTCAGAGGCTGCTTCATACCTTTCCAGATCCAAATACCTTTTTAGGAGTTCGAAAACTCGAGCAACTACATTCCTCGACATTTAATCAAATCCCAGTGTAGCTTTCCTTCTTTACTACCGGAAAAGGACTCTCATATCGTCGTACTAGCCCCTTGTGCACTTTGCGAAACACTTGGAACTGATGGGGTAGTACCTTCACCATGACTTTGTCCCCTTCCTTGAACTTCAAAGGTCGCCTCTTCTCATCGGCCCATTTCTTCATTCTTTTGGCGGTGGGTGGGCTAGGGACCAAGAATGCCCCTGCGATGTCGGTTCGCTCCTGCCAATCTCTAGCAAACCGATACGCCGTCGGACTGCTCCCCGTGTAGCCCCTTGCTATGGTGTGAGGTGACAAAGGGTGTTGCCCCGTTGCTAGCTCGAACGGACTATGCCCCGACGCCTCACTTCTTTGCAAGTTATAGCAAAACTGTGCCACATCCAGAAGTCGGACCCAATCCTTCTGGTTGGCACTGACGAAGTGCCTCAAGTACTCCTCCAGCAAGGCATTGACGCGCTCGGTCTGGCCGTCTGTCTGTGGATGGAAGCTCGTAGAGAAGTGCAACTCTGACCCCAAGAGCTTGAAGACTTCCGTCCAAAACCGCCCCATGAAGCGAGGATCCCTATCGCTCACGATAGTTTCTGGAATCCCCCAATATTTCACCACGTGCTGAACAAAGAGTCTTATATGACTGACCCAAGTGATCTCTCACTTGTGGCCACCTTTGAACTTACCGTATGAAACCACTCACACGGTCTCATCCAAGAGTACACTGAACCACGTCTACACTAGAACGTACTACAAACTCCAGAAGGGGTAGTGGAGCCTCACGTTGTCTTATAAGGTCATAAGACCTAAACATCCAACCGTACTTGAAGAACTTATGCAGTGGGTCTTTCCGATCAGGACGGAGGGTCTAGCAAGTCAGACGCAGTAATCGAGTAATCCGTACAAGCTCTTACGAACCACATTTCATACTCAAGCATGGCTTCAAGCCAATGGCGAACCATAGACTGCTCAAGTAAGAGAAGCGTGTCTTCATCTAACTTAGACTGAAGATCGCTACACAGACGGGTAGCAAAATCCCAATCGGACGACACGATTCCAATAACATACCGCGAATCATACCCATTTGATAAGGGGAGGCTAAGAAACCTTACGGATATCCTAGCTAAAATTCAAACAGTATGGGTCTTATACCACTAGGAGAGAAGGCTACCAGGACATGGCGAAACCAATGTCTTGAGTAGTAAGGAGAAAAGTTCTCCGGGCAAGAAGAATACCTTCTATAGCCCGCCCCCCGAAGTCTAAGAGAGACTTACAGAGAGCTGACTCCTACTGACTTACACACTGACATCCATGCAACAGCATGACGTGCCGCACGAAGCATTTTCACACTAACGGGCGACAAATCAAATCGCGGTCGCATATACGAATTCGCTTAGCGAATTCGCAGCCACCAATGTCCGATATCAAAGACTTCGGTAAAGAAATCTTGACACCAAGTGCGTTAATCACACTTTGATAGACATCAGCCACACGTGGATCCGCAATGACGATATCGTCACCGAGGAGAGCATACTTACGGAATACCCTATAAGGGTATACTTTATCCACACAATACCATACAACAAAATGATGGCATAGTGCGAAGAGAGGCCAAGAAGACAGAAAACCCAAGGATTGTCCAGTTGCAAAACGTACAAGCCGAGAAAACGAAGGGGATGAACGAGCAGAACCAGGGCAACTAAAGCAGTTTGTCCCCAGCCCACACGCCACCCACGCAAACGAAGTTAGTTTGTTAAATAAGCAGCTTTCAATCATTACACCCTGAATCGCTAATGGAAA